ATTCCATAACATACAAATTTGGAAACATACAAATTCAAATTAGAAAGTTATACAGTCAACATAATAAAAATATTATATTTGTTTTGTAGAAAAAAAATGACAAAATGGATCTTTTGCTCTGATGTTTTAAATATTACTCTATTCTTTTGTTTCTTAATAATGTTTTTGAAGAATTGAAGCCATTGATTGATTCATAGTCTCTGTCCCTCCTCTAATTAATTCTTACGATACGAAGCAAGAAGAAAAGAGTAATCTCTGGATACTACAATATTCTATGGATTTATACGCATGAGATATCCTCCAAATTCTTTCTTTCTATTTCTATAGTAAACTACTAATTCTATAGTAAACTACTAATGGAACTTACTCTATAATATAATTTGAAATTTAAATTTGTTTGAATAATTTCTCTAAGTTATAAGTTTAAGTTAATAGAAGAAGTTCTATTTGCTCAATCAATTATTCCCCTATAATCTTTTCTCTCTTTTTGTTTGTCCACAACTTCCTATCAATCTAAACAAAAGAGTTCCGGTTTGCCATCCTTCCCTTGTATTCTCTTCGTTTGTATATCTATTACAAAGAATAGGATACAAGTAATGAATTCCAGGCATCATCCCGCAAAACGAAAAAAAGTATAAACAAAGCAACAAAAAGGGTTTGGAGATTTTTTGTTGATCCATGTTGATCCATATATATATGGATCAACAAAAATTTGGCACCTTTTACCAACTTGATGTTAAGAAATCCCCGCACCTAGAAATTCATTTCGTATAATTGAACCTTTTCAAACTGTTTCTTTTTAAGAACCAAAAAAACTTGTGCCAAAATAACAAATGCAAAAAAGAATAAAAGACCTTGAACCCGTAATGGGTCTTGAAGCACTACTTCTGCATCTCCCTGACCAAAGCCTCCCACATTGGGATTGCTTGTTAATGGTTGATCAAGCTTGATGGATTCACCCTCTGAAACAAGAAGTTCTGGTCCTGGAGGTACAATATCAACTACTTGATGTCCATCCGATGGATCAACAACGGTTATTTCATATCCACCCTTTTCTTTACGTACTATTCTACTTACTACACCTGCTGATGTAGCATTATAGACTGTATTGTTACTTTTGCTACCATCAGGATAAATCTGACCCCTTCCTCTGTTTCCACCTACATATATGGGATATTTTAAGAAGTGAACATCTTTCTTCGTAGCAGGGTCGGGGGAAAGAATGGGAAAAATGATTTCACTATATTTCTGACCAGGAACAGGACCTATCACAATAATATTTCTTTTATTAGGACGATAACTCTGAAAAGATAAATTTCCAATCTTTTCTTTCAATTCGGGAGAAATACGATCAGGGGGGGCTAATTCGAATCCGTCGGGTAAAATGAGAACAGCCCCTACATTCAAACCTCCCTTCTTACCATTAGCAAGAACTTGTTTCAGTTGCTTATCATAAGGAATTCGGACAACTGCTTCAAATACAGTATCAGGGAGCACAGCTTGCGGAACTTCAATATCCACGGGTTTATTAGCTAAATGACAATTGGCACATACAATTCGTCCCGTTGCTTCTCGCGGGTTTTCATAACCCTGCTGCGCAAAAACGGGATATGCATTTGAAATGGATGACCGAGTTATTACATATATCATGATCGATACAGAAATGGATCGAGTCATCCCTTCCTTTACCCAAGAAAAAGCATTTTTATTTTGCATGTCCAATCATTAATTTCGGAGTTTCTACAATAAATTAGATAGGTAACTAGTATAGTTAGTTACCTATACACGAGTCTGGCATTGTACTAGAATAATTGTACTGGAATATACGATGAATACCTTGAGCAGATGAAAGTATAAGGAATTAAGTAAAATTTTTAATTAAATGCTTAATTTCTATTTATTTATAAAGGAAGAAGGATTCTAATTTTATTGATATGATGAGATCAAATGAGTTCTTTATTCATTCATTGAATGAAAAATTACTACAAGCGAAGGAGATACACGATTTAAATAATGAAAAATCCAATATTTAACAATTGCATCTAGAATAACTGGAAAAATGGAAACAAGACCAGATATAATCTGATTGTTATGATCCAATCCAAAATCGTTGTAAACCAAACCTATCATTAGTTCCCAACCACGGGTCGAGTGAAATCCGACCCATAAATCAGTAACTAAAAGAATCGAAAAAGCTTTTATTGTGTCACTTAAGTTATAGAGGAATTCCTGAACCCAAGAATTCAGAATAATGAGTTCTTCATTACTCAGAATAAAATAACCACTTAGAATAGTGAAACAGATTATATTTGTCGAGAAATGTAAAATGATATGGAGATCATATTCATTGCATGCTTTGACCAATTGTATTGTTTCCTTGTGTATTCCTATATGAAGTTTTTGTATATGTGTTTCCGGGTACTCTTTTATCATTTCATCCAATAGGAATAGTTCTTCTAATTCTATGAATCTTTTTAGAACGTTTTTCTCTTGAATATGATTTAAAAAAGTTTCGTATTGTCTGCTATTCCACCAATAAGTAACCCAAGGTTCCAGACATTTATTAAAAGAGAAAGAGACCCACCAGGGCAAAAATACCATAGATGCAAGATAGGGAAGGGAGGCCAATGCTTTCTTTTTTTTCATTTTGATCTGTGAATTGAATTTTTTTTTAATGAACCTGCTTCATTCGTCGACTTTATCTGATATTTTTCTGAAGCACGAGTTGTATAACAAAGTAGTGACCTCTGGATCTATCCCTTTCCCTTTTTATTTGTAATATATTTAAGATATCTCAATTGGGCAAATTCAAACCAATTTAATTTTCATTTGTTCCTTTCGATGAATACTCCAAAACCCACTTTAAGTAACGAATCAAGTTTCGAGACCAAAAAACTTACATTAATTCTTTCGAAACGAAACCTTTTACTGTATAATCAGAAAAAGGGTATCAATTAAAAATCATGGGCCTAAAAAGATGAATTATGTATTACGAAATACATGTTCGGATAGGTTTGATTAATTTATAGATATAAATTAATTATTAGATTAGTTAGTTAGATTAGACTTCTAGTATAAAAGAATCAGGAAACTTGCCTTTTATTAAAAAGGGGAATTAGCAAGTTCTTTTCCCCACCTTGAGAGGATATTTATTCTTTACTTTAGTTCGAGTTCGTTTTAAAGTACTTCCATTGGTATGCGCAAAAAATAGGCTAATTCGGCAGCTTTTTGTTCAATTTCTCGTGGAGTCAAATTCTCATCAGTACGAGTCAAGGGAATGGCTCCTTGGCCCCTGATTTCCATATAAAGGACACGACGAGTATAAAGACCCTCTTTAACCTCTATTCTGATTGATTGGATATCTCTCATAAGGAACCGAAGGAAGATGCGACGATTTATTCCAGGAAATCCCCAACGAAAAATACACACTCTTCCCTCTTTTCTATCGAATCGGTCATAACCGCTACCTACATTCCACGAAATAGTGCACCACAAATAGGAGCTAATGAACAGACCCGCGATCCCATAGAAAGACATCACAACCCCTTGAGGAAAAAAAACGATTTGCTGAGATGGAAATACAGAGATCAAATTCCTACCAAGATAACTGGAAGTTCCAACCACTAAGAATCCTAGTGAACCTAAAAAAAGGATACAGGCCCAGCAAAAATTACTCGTTTTTCGAGATTCCGTTATAAGTTCTATCCATATATGTTCTGATCGCCAATTCATACTATACTGCATTCAGTTGCATTCGATTGGAATTGAGCGAATAACCCAAATAAATTTGACTTTACCTTTCTTGACCCCGAAGTAACTTCCACCAACTAGCACTATTGTTATGTGAAACATCGGGAGTAATTAGTTAGATACATTGACTTTCCATTTTTTATATTCGCTAATTCATTTTGAACCAGCTATATCCACATATACATGCATTTATACAGATATTATATATCCGCATAAAAGTTCTTTCACTTGTGTGTTTGGCAAAAGCCACATATCATACCATATTACACGAAATAAATATCCGTATTATCATACAGTGTTGAAATCACTTGATAAGATTCATTACCATTGGGTCTAGACAATCTTATTTTTTTGGACATGAAGAAATAAAGAAACCATTGCAATTGCCGGAAATACTAGGCCCACTAAAGGTACAAAAATGGAGGGTAAGTTGAAATCTGTCATAGAATAGATGCCTCGATTTACTATTTCTATCTATTAATATTTCTATCTATTAAATAAAAAGATATCCTCTTATGCTTATTTAGGATATATCTATCATAAGTAATATCAAGTTATTATTATATTGTAAATAATATTATTTATAAGTGATAAATAATATCAACTATAATTCTATTAGCTATATGATTAGATAGAAACTATAATATTTAGAATATATATATTTAAATAATAAGTAATATAATAATGAATATTATAATATAAGTTAAAATAATAATTAATATTATTTTAATATTTTAATATATTAAATAAATAATTATAAATAAAAAACAAAAGAAAAAATATAATTATCCGAAACCTCTGTCTATCTACAAGGAGAACTTATGTCAACAAGGAAAACAATATATATATATTGTTTCTTTTAATTACGATTATGATGAATTAAATATTTATTTTTGTTCGCTACAAATAAAATAAGCGAATCTAGTGCTACACTTTAATTTTTGGAACTGTGATTCAAAGGAAAGAAACCGTGGAGTTGAAATAACTCACTCAGAACACCTTTTAAAAGATTACGTGGTACTATTAGATCGAATAAACCTTTTTCGAATAAATACTCAGATGTTTGTGAACCCTCGGGTACTGTCGTATTCAATGTTTGTTCAATTACTCTTTTACCCGCAAATGCAATGGTTGCATTAGGTTCAGCAATAATGATATCTCCTAACATAGCAAAACTGGCTGTTACTCCACCGGTTGTAGGATCTGTAAGAATTGCTACATAGAATAACTTTTTATCTAATTGATAATTATATAAAGCAGAAGAAATTTTAGCCATTTGCATCAAGCTCAAACTTCCTTCTTGCATGCGTGCTCCTCCAGAAGCACACACAATAATGACAGGTAGAGATCGATTAGTAGCATATTCGATCAAACGAGTAATTTTCTCGCCTACTACGGATCCCATACTACCCCCCATAAACTGAAAATCCATAACGCCAATAGCTACGGGAATACCATTTAATTGACCTATGCCTGTTTGAACAGCTTCAGTTAAACCTGTCTCTCTTTGATAAGAATCGATACGATCTATATAAGAATCAGAATCCGGTTCTTCTTCTGAAAAATCGATATGATCTCTATCAGAATCAGAATCCGGTTCTTCATCAAATTCAACGGGTGAATCAAATTCAATGGGGTCTACAGATACCATATCTTCATCCATGGGATCCCAAGTTCCGGGATCAATCGAAAGTTCAATTCTATCTGAACTACTCATTTTCAAATGATATCCACAAAATTCACAAATATACATTTTTTCACCAAAAAATTGTTTATAATTTGATCCATAACAATTTTCACATGGAACCCATAAATGTCTGAATTTAAGGAAAGGATTAAGATTATCATTATGATTGGATTCTACTCTAATATCCAAATCATCGATATTTTGACTAGTTCTTATACTAGAACGATCACTCTCACTACTATTTTTATTTTCAGTACAAATGAAATTATAAATGTAACTTTCACTGTAATTGTTGGTACTACTCGAAATAGAACTATTAATACTGACTTCAAAACGAAGATAACTATCAATGCTACTAATAATGTTCTTTTTCCAACTGGATTCAGTATCATTACATGTATTCATCTTTTTCTTAGACTTAGACCCCCTATTCAAATAACTAGAAACAATAATTTCTAGTTCACTCATAAAGGAACTATCATTGTCAACCTCAAAAATATGATTTTCAATATCAAAAAATATAGAGTAACGATCACCATTACTATCCCTAACAAAAAAAGTGTCATCAGAGATCAAACTCCAAATATTCCTGATATCAAATAAATAATCAACATTATTGAAACTATAATTACTAATACGATTCCAACTAGGAACCTTTTTCTCCATATCGTTTAGAATAGGTTGTTCACTTCTATCTGTATGTCCAATACTATCAACACTATCTATTGATTTACTCGGCCCACACCTATGTTCTACCTTCTCGTTGGAAAATACAAAATTGCACTGCAATTTGAACATAGAAATACCTCCTATTTAATGAATTAATGAAAATACAAAAAATTTGATGAATAATCATTTGACCTTAACTATCAGAATTAAGCATACGAATCTAAGCAATTAGAATTGTTAACTAATGAGGAGTAAGTATTGAAAGAAAAAATTATCTTTTGTAGAAATTCGAAGTATTACTTCAATATATTGATAGAATCTTTTTCTCAACTTTTGTCTTTAATAGAAAGACAAAGACACAGTTTTTTCCCATACGATGTACAAAATAACATGAAATTCAAACCAAAGAATTGTGAAAAGTTTCTATTTCTATAAATAAACAATTTGTTCTCATTTCTCAGTCTCATTTATCATATAATATAATAAAAAATAATTAAGTTTCTATTTCAACATGCAACGAAAAAGACAATATATAGGATGATGGGTAGAAGGAGTCTTTCCCTTGGCTTGATCTATGGACCGAAATGAGGAGATATAAAAAAGTCCACCACTCCCGAGGATCCCTAAAATTGGATTAAATTCGTTATAGATCCAACAACAAACAATAGAAGTATTGAGTTGTTTAGTCTTCGATCTTTTATTTAGATCTTATCTTATATTATATATTTTATTTAGATATCATATAAAGTAAAAGAAACAGAAACATATATGCAAATACATAGTATATATAGGATGCTCGTTCTTTTTTTTTTTATTCGGTAATCGGCCCAGTCTTTTCCTAAAAAAAGATTGGGCCGACTTTAATTGCAATCAATTAGGAGAACAAACAGGAATTACTGAATTATGCACACTTAGCTTTTCTCTTTATCTAGCTTATCTACTGGTTCGAATTCGAATTTGATCTCTTTCCATACTTCACAAGCAGCGGCTAGTTCAGGGCTCCATTTGGAAGCTTCACGGATAATTTCATTACCTTCACGAGCAAGATCACGTCCCTCATTACGAGCTTGTACACACGCTTCTAAAGCCACCCTATTAGCTACTGCACCAGGTGCATTTCCCCAAGGGTGTCCTAAAGTTCCTCCTCCAAACTGTAGTACGGAATCATCCCCAAAGATTTCGGTCAGCGCAGGCATATGCCAAACATGAATACCCCCCGAAGCCACGGGTATAACACCTGGCATAGAAACCCAATCTTGAGTGAAGAAAATACCACGACTTCGATCTTTTTCAATAAAATCATCACGTAATAAATCAACAAAACCTAAAGTCATTTCGCGTTCCCCTTCCAGTTTACCTACTACTGTACCAGCGTGAATATGGTCTCCACCAGA